GCTTGGTCTACAGCGGCATTAACCGCATTTTATATGTTTCGGATCTATTTACTTACTTTTGAAGGACACTTAAACGCTAAGTTTCAAAATTACAGTGGAAAAAAAAATACACCCTTCTATTCAATATCTCTATGGGGTAAAGAAGGTTCGAAAAGGATTAAAAAGAAAAAAAGTTTATTAACTTTATTAACAATAAATAATAAAGCAAGTGCTTCTTTTTTTTCAAAGAAGACATATCGACTTGATGAGAATGTAAGAAACGTGACACAACCTTTTATTACTATTATTCATTTGGGGAATAAGAAGTCTTATTTATATCCTTATGAATCGGATAATACTATGTTATTCCCTATACTTGTATTGGTTCTATTTACTTTGTTCGTTGGATTCCTAGGAATTCCTTTCAATCAAGAAGGAGTGAATTTAGATATATTATCAAAATGGTTAACCCCGTATATAAACCTTTTACATCCAAATTTGAATAATTCAATGGATTGGTATGAATTTGCGAAAGATGCAGTTTTTTCAGTCAGTATAGCCTATTTCGGAATAGTTATAGCGTCTCTTTTATATAAACCTGTTTATTCATCTTTTCAAAATTTGGACTTAATTAATTCATTTGTTAAAACAGGGGCTAAGAGAATTTTTTCGGACAAAATAATAAATGGTCTATATGATTGGTCATATAATCGTGGTTACATAGATGCTTTTTATGCAACATCCTTAACCGGGGGTATAAGAGGATTGGCGGAATTCACTCATTTTTTTGATAGACGGGTAATTGATGGAATTACGAATGGAGTTGGTATTCTGAGTTTCTTTGTAGGAGAGGGTATCAAATCTGTTGGGGGCGGGCGTATCTCTTCTTATCTTTTCTTGTATTTATCATATGTAGAAAAGAAGTTCATTACAATTTAAGCGAATAATTCAAACCAACTCTTCAAATTAACCAGCTTTTGTTTCTCGAATATTCAACTGACCAATTAATTCTTTATAACGTATTCTGTTTTTGTTTGACAAATAAGCCAGCAGCCGTTGACGTTTTCCCAGAATTTTTAGCAGGCCTCTCTGAGACAAATAGTCCTTTTTGTGCGATTTCAAATGTAAAGTAAGTTTCCGTATCTTATTGGTGAAATTAACTACTTGAAATTCAGCGGACCCTCTGTTTTCCTCTTGCAAAATAATTGAAACGAATGCATCTTTTAGCATAAAAGAATTTCCTCCTCCCCCTTTTACAGAACAGATATGAATTTGATTGATCAGTAATAATAATACCAGCTATTTTAATGTAGTATACACAAGAATCTTAATTTCTTTATGGATTCCTTATTTTATCAATTAATATGAATCAATCCAATTTTGAATTTGATTCGGATAGGGATACAAAAAGAGGGTTTTTACACTCACAAAAGTGAATAACTGAAACCTAAAATTACGAAGATTTCCTTGATGCATTTATAGATCTAATTGATACGTCATTGACTTAGTATCGTAGCATTTTATATGAAACTGGGATGTAAGACAAGGCATATGTTACGCTGTTTTGTTTATTTGCATAATACCCTATAATTCTAATTTCTAATTATATATAGGGTATTTATTGTTCGAGTAAGTCTTGAATGAGCCCTTTGAAAGCTTGATACAAGGGAATATAGAGAAAGAATGTACCATCAACGAATTTTGAATCGTGGATACATATATATCCTTAACATGCTGAAACGACTCCCATTATTGGTATCAAACCAATAACGATTCATACAAGCTAAATCTTCTAATCGATAATTAGGCCAAAGAAAGAACTTTAATTTCATTAATAATTTCATTAATTTTTTTTGATTTCTACCAAGATGTTTACTTTTATTCAAAAATAGACCCCAGTTTCTTATCTTAGGCTCGTTGCAAAGTATTGGATTTTTATTCACACCATTCCTATTCTTTAAATTGAAAGAAATTAGAATTCTCAACTCTCTACGACGTCTAGATGATAAAATAGTTTCGGGAACAAGAAAATCATAATGATTTTTCTTTCTATTTCCTGTTCCTCTTTGATGGCTAAAATATCTTCGGTTTCGGTATTTTTGATTCATTTCTTGCTTACTTTGATCAACCAATGGAATGCGTATGGTCTGATACATAATAAGTTGGCTATAAGTTCCTAGATACAGACGACTCGATTCGAGAATCACTACCTCAATTTCCTGCAGTCGATTCATCTCTAGTGTAGTTTCATGGCGAATGCGCTGTTGATTTAGACTCAATAGGTCAATTCTCAGATAGGTTATCACCCAGGCGCTCACTTTTTTGTGATTTAGATTCCACTCTAGCTGGGCCGAAAATGGTTGTGTTAGCCCTTCTGTTGTTTCCTCCATAAAAAAATCGTGCCATTTCAATTGAAAAAGCCAATACTGAAATAAATCGGGGATTCTTATTCTTCCTCTAAACACTTCGCCACCTATTTTCATGTACAAGTCCTCAGAAGATGTTTCTATAATTTCTGTTCCAGTCCTTGATACAAGAAGTCTTTTTTCAGTGCGTAAAAAATCAAAATTTTGATTAGTTTGACTCTTTTTTTGATTAGTTTGACTCTTTTTTTGATTAGTTTGACTCTTTTTTTGATTAGTTTGACTAAAACTAATAGGGAAAAACAAATCTCCAAAAAAAAGTGGACTTGGTAGAATCCACGGTTTCACTTTATATGTAGTATAAAGTAGCACATGTTCTTGGAAGAACCAAGGTTCACGGTTCCAATTTGTTACGGAGTTACTTAGTCTTTCTTTATCTATTTTTATCCCATAAAAATAGATTTCTTTGGAATTGGGTGGATTGATCTCTGGATCTTGACGAATTTGAATATAATCAAAAGCTTTATTATCATTATCAATTTCCTTATCAATATCAAATTGGCTTAGAGCAAAATTTTGCATTTTCCAATCCAAATATTTTCGATCCGGCTTTTTGTCCCTATCAATAATATTAGCCCTTCTTAGAAAATTATTGAGATCAATAGCCTCATTACCATTAAAAAATTTGTCTATAGTGTACTTATAAGAAAGATTTTTCTTCTTATTTACTTGTAATGGTGAGCCATAAATAGATGAGTCTTTCTTAGTTTCATAATAAATAGATTTATATGATAAAAGACCATATCTATAGTATTTTTTAAAATTCTCTTGTTGATTTGGTACTGAATCTACTTTAAAAAAATTTTGATTTTTGTAATGAAATAATAGGTCTTTTTCATTTTCATCTGAACTCCATTTTTGAAAATCTTTCTTTTCAGCCGTATAGCGTTGATTGACTCTATTTAGCCATTTTTGTGGTATTAATCTAGACCATCTAATCGGAGATAAGTTGTATTGAGGGTGACCTCTTAACCAGTTTTTCCATTGATCATAACTTCGAGGTTTCTTATGCCTTAATTCGGAATGAAATATTCCTTGGATTCCAAAAGAATCCTTTATTGCAGTCTTAAGAAAAAAAGATGTTCCATGATATTGAAGAGCAGATCTTAACTTAGACAAGTTAATAACTTGGTGGGGTTGTGATAATTTAAAAAATACATATCTTTGCGATAAGGAAGATAAGTCATAAAAGATATGTGAATTCTTCTTAGTAGTTCTAATAGTAGAATTAGAACGTGCCTTTTTGATAGAAAAAAAGTTCATTTTTTTTTGATTTCTTTCATTATTAGAAATGTATTTCTCAATAATTTTTTCTGGTAAAAGTTGTGTATTGATTCTGGCAATATTAATGATACGTAGAAAGATATCTATGTATATTTTTTCAATAAAAATTTTGATAGAATAATATAATTTTAAATAATGTAATTTGCTGATTAATCGAGCATTTATTAATGTTTGCCAAATCCTTTTTAGTGGTTTTGATTCTACATTAGAATTTGGACTACTATTTATTTCGGAAGTTTCTTTTTTGTTATCTTTTGTAAGTCCTTGTATTTGATTTCGGATTTTGCTTGTTCTATCAGTTAGATGCTTCATTTTTAGTTCAGTTAGATGCTTCATTTTTAGTTCTGTCTGTAAAGAATTTGCCCGATCTATAGATCGAATTTGAGTAAACGGTTCTTCAATTATCTGATTGTTGATTCTAGAATCTTTTTTAGTTTCACTTGATTTATCTATTTTTTTCGATCTAACTAATGGAATTGGATTTATCTTTTTTAATTTTGATATTACTTTTTTGAAAACTCTTAGAACTTTTAAATTCTTATTTTTTATTTGGTTTTCTAGTTCATTAAAAATGGGTTCAAAAAAGGAAATCATCAAAGAAGATCTTTTTCGGGGAGAACCAAAAGGATGTTTAGTTTCCATTCCAAAAATGTTTAAAAAACCAAACTCATCTTCCATTTTCCCTTTTACACTTCGCTTTTTTGTCTTTTTGATTTGATCTCTAGGAGGGGCTTTTAGCTTAGATCTGTGCCGAGGTTTCAACTTTTTTTTCTTTTTGATTTGATCTCTAGGAGGGGCTTTTAGCTTAGATCTGTGCCGAGGTTTCAACTTTTTTTTCTTTTTGATTTGATCTCTAGGAGGGGCTTTTAGCTTAGATCTGTACCAAGGTTTCAAGCGGAAAGGATATAGGACTTTTATGTCAAAACCTTCGTCCATAAAATGGGTCCAAGTCTCTGTATCGTTTAGTCCAACACCAAGATGGGTGCATGGAAAGTGTTTTTCTTTCTCCAATTCCCGAAAATCCTGATCCCACTCAGGAACTTGTAAAAATAATAAACGGCCAATATTTTTAGCTATTATGAGTAAAGGGATATTAATCTTTTTTCTAAGAAGCGATTGCATTAGTAATAAGGAACTTCGTGTTCCCCATCCATATGGCAGGTTTTCCCATACGTGCTCCATTAGTGCCCGCATTTGTAATTCCTTTTTTTTTTTCTCGGATCTGTTCTTCGCTTTTTCCTCTCTTGTTTCGGATCTGTTCTTCGCTTTTTCCTCTCTTGTTTTTGGCTGTTTTTTTGTAGAATTTAACATTTTGGATTTTGTTCTTTTACCCATCCAATTTCTAACAATAAATTTTATTGGATGAGTAAAAAAATAACCGAGGACACTTTGGATTTTGCCCCAAAAAAGCGGGGACTGCGGCTTTCGATGAAACAGTTTCAAAATAGCAACTTTCCGCCTTTGAGCGCGTGTAGAACTCATGATTAGGTCTCGATCAAAATCCGGCTCATTCAAGATATCTAGGTAAATCGCGTAGTCTTGGCGCGCATAGGCATCAGCCAAATTTTTTGGCTCTTTAGTTAGCACCATTTCTTTCATTGCTCTTGATGCAAGATGGGGTTCTTTCTCCACCGTCCCATGTGCGTAGTCTAGAAATTCTCCTTCCATTTGGCTGATTAATTCGGATGACCATCGAGGGACTTTTTTACAGATTTCTTCGATTTCAATAGATTTTTTTTTTCTTTTTTTAGCATGTTCTTTTTCTGAAAATAAAGAAAAGCCCTTCCAATTTATACTCAATCCTGTTTTTATAGCAAATTTACGGATGAAAGTTAAAAAACTATTTATTTCTGTTGAAAATGGTTTTTTAGAAAATGGATCTATTTTCTGTTCAAATTCTTTCTGTTTAAAGTCTTGGTACTCAGTACCAGAAACACCAGAAAGAAGGATACCATGAATCTTATTTATTTTAACTGCCTTTCTAAAATTTGTTTTAGTTCGGATTGAAGGTGAAAACCACTGTTGGGATGTTCCACGATATGGTCCGTTCAAAAAAGGATCATACTCTTGAGACAAGTATAATTTTTCATTAGGCCGGTCTTCTTTTTGAGTCTTATCCTTATCCCTATCCTTATCCTTAACCAATCTAGTTCTTTTTTCAAGTATATCCCGAGAAAGAAATCCCATGTCTAGAGCCTTAATTCTATTAAGTAATTCGTTTTTTATCTTGTTCTTTTTTTTGTTCTTTGTATAAACCCAATGATTATCCAGTTCATCATCGAATGGTTTTTCGTCGAGCGTGAAGTCGTCTATTTTTCTTTGTATCATTTCCAAAAAAGTTAACAGATTGGGCGGATATGTAAAAGAGATTCTTTGTTTTCCATCACTTCGGCATGTATCAAAAAAATATTGTGACGTTTCCGTTTTTAGAGCCCCCTTAAAATCCACGTCTTTGTTTTTTATGTATCGTAATGGGCGATTCCATTCTTTATAATCAAAAAGAAGGATCACGGGAAGTTTTTCAACAAATTCAAACCAGAAGAATTCCTTTTTATGGTTAGTCCCCTTCGTTTCGGAAACCCTTTCTATTTTTTCATCTCCCTCTTTCTTTCCTACCTCCCCTTTTTTCATTGTTAAGGTTTTGTCCAATTTGTTAGAAAGAAGGGGTGAAGGCACTTTGTTTAAATAGTGGAGACAGGTAATAAATAAGATAATACTAAAGGTTCGAGGCATAGAATTTTCCAATATTGACATACGGTACGTAAATTCTGAGATAAGGTACTTAAATTGTGACGGAAGATACTTATTTAATCGAACGTAGTTATGAAATTTCATTCTAATAAAATGATTGTGTCGTATCCAGACTGATAATCCTTTCATTAATAAAATGTGACCAATTAACCAACCAACAAAACTACTTGTTACAAATAACATCTTGTTGTTGCATCGAAACATATAAACATTAACAAGTCTTGTTAACGTAGCACTTGGTAAAAAGAAAGGGTTGAGTGATTGAAAAATGACATGATTCACGAATAGCCAGTGAGTCTTGAGATTACTACTCATTGACTTTCTGGTAATAGATCGATAAAAAGAAAATTTTTTTTTTTCTTTTTTGTCATTATTCCAGGAGAAGAAGTGAAAACAAAGATACGGGATAGCTAGGATAGTTATTGTATGAGGTTTACTCAATGCTAGATACAGAGGTGTATAATAGATCGATATGAACATTACGAGCTGTCCTATAAGCAAACCCGTTGTTGCTGCTATCTTCGTTTCTCTTGCTTCTTCTATAACATGAGTTCGGAGAAGGAAGAGATAAGAGGACCCTATGGAGAATGTGGTCAGAAATCCATAATAGAGTCCGACCACAACGGCCGAATTGATTATCCTCATGCATAAGGATACGAGATTAGCTAGTTGAAAAAATGGTAAAGTCATGAGATTGGAATCCTCCCTTTTTTAGTTATTTTTTTATTGCCATTTTTTTTTTTTTGCAATAATTTTGAGGTAGTCGGTCAAAAAAATAGAAAATTCGATCATTATATGATAATTTATTATGATTGTGGTTTCAAGAATCAGTTAGTAGGTGAGGTAGTAGGTCAAAAAAATAGAAAATTCGATCATTATATGATAATTTATTATTGATTATGATTGTGGTTTCAAGAATCAGTATACCGCTAAAAAAAAGGAGAAGCAATACCTTCTTTATATTAATATATTATTTATATTAATAGATATATATCTATTTATATTAATAGATAATATTTTCATTTTATTTTCCCAAAAAATATAAATTTGTATCAAATTAGAA